GCTTTGGCACGTTCACTAAAAAACAATCCTTTTGTAGTCAATCATTTATTAAGAAAAATTGATAAGCTTAATAAAAAAGGAGAAAAAGAAATAATAGTAACTTGGTCCCGGGCATCTACCATTATACCCACAATGATCGGCCATACGATTGCTATTCATAATGGTAAGGAACATTTGCCTATTTATATAACAGATCGTATGGTAGGACACAAATTGGGAGAATTTGTACCTACTTTAAATTTCCGAGGACATGCAAAAAGCGATACTAGATCTCGGCGTTAATCTTTTATATATATATATATTATAGATCGATACTTATGATTCATTAATAGGAGGTAAACCCTATGCGAAAGAAGAAAAAAATAGAAGTATACGCTTTAGGTCGACATATATCTCTATCCGCTGACAAAGCAAGAAGAGTAATTGATCAAATTCGTGGATGCTCCTATGAGGAAACACTTATGATACTAGAACTCATGCCCTATAGAGCATGTTATCCAATTTTTAAATTGGTTTATTCTGCAGCAGCAAATGCTAGTTACAATATGGGTTCCAACGAAGCCAATTTAGTCATTAGTAAGGCCGAAGTTAATGAGGGTACTACCGTGAAGAAATTCAAACCTAGAGCTCGAGGACGTAGTTATCCGATAAAAAGACCTACCTGTCATATAACTATTGGAGTGAAAGATATATCTTTACATGATGAATATGATGAATATGAACAGATATATTCGTTAAAAAAACCTAGATGGAAAAATAAGTATACAACTATGGTATATCATGATATGTATAGTATTGGGGGAGTATGGGACAAAAAATAAATCCACTCGGTTTCAGACTTGGTACAACCCAAGGTCATCATTCCCTTTGGTTTGCACAACCAAAAAATTATTCGAAGGGTTTACAAGAAGATCAAAAAATAAGAGATTTTATCAAAAATTATATAAAAAAGAATATGAGAAGATCCTCCGGCGTCGAGGGAATTGCACGTATAGAAATTCAAAAAAGAATTGATTTGATCCAGGTCATAATCTTTATGGGATTCCCAAAGTTATTAATAGAAAATAGACCGCGAGGAATCCAAGAATTACAGATTAATCTAGAAAAAGAATTCAATTATGTGAACCAAAAACTTAACATTGCTATCACAAGAATTGCAAAACCTTATGGAAACCCTAATATTCTTGCAGAATTTATAGCCGGACAATTAAAGAATAGAGTTTCATTTCGAAAAGCAATGAAAAAAGCTATTGAATTAACTGAACAAGCAGATACAAAAGGGATTCAAGTACAAATTGCAGGACGTATCGACGGAAAAGAAATTGCACGTGTCGAATGGATCAGAGAAGGTAGGGTTCCCCTACAAACCATTCGAGCTAAAATGGATTATTGTTCCTATACAGTTCGAACTATCTATGGGGTATTGGGTATCAAAATTTGGATATTTATAGACGAAGAATAAGAAACCTTTACTTGTCTTTCCCTTTTATCCATTGATAGAACAAAAAAAGAGAAACTCGTTCATTCTTTTTCTGGTAAATCAAAATGAGCAATTCTAATTCTTAATTCTATAGGGTTGAATAAAAATTCAATTGACCATTTGATATAATTGCTATGCTTAGTGTGTGACTCGTTGGTTTTTTAGGGTTAGGATTAAAAAAGGACCAGCCCCATAGTATGAACTAATAACCAACTCATCACGTCGTATTATCTGGATCTAAAGAACCAGTCAAGATATGATAAATCCGTCATATCTTTGTAGCAACTGCATTTTTTTTTTGCATAAACTTTAATTAGAAGTTGGAAAACAAAATGAAAGAAGTAAAGGTGTGGATAAATGGAAGGATGAGAGAAAGAGAGAAAAAAAATATCAATGATATAGAATTCCAATATGTAAGGTCTATGAGTCATCTCATAAAAGACAGTGTAATAAAGCATCAATACTAATTGATTCATCCATAATTAAATATTCAATGAATCAAGAAAAAAATAAAGAGCTTGGAGCCAATAAAGACTAAGAAGATTGACTCAGGAACAAATTGGATTATGAGCTCCATTGTAGAATTCGGACCTAACCATTAAGTACGAAACGATGGGAACGATGGAACCTGTGCATGCAAAAGATTTTATTGAAAAAATGAATCTTAATGATTCACTAGTCGGGATGGCGAAATGAACCGGAGATCAATTCATCTATTGGGAGAAGTTACGAACGAGCCCTACAAATGAAATAGAGATTGAAAGAGTAAATATTCGCCCGCGAAAACTTTTTTTTTAGTTGCTAAACTTGGATAAAGGACAAAACTAAATAAAGATTTTTTCGAACGTTCGAAAAAAAAAAAACTATTTTTTACATAAATGTTAATCATTTCAATTAAATGTTTTTAATCCTTTTTTCGTGAGGAGCTGGATGAGAAGAAACTCTCACGTCCGGTTCTGTAGTAGAGATGGAATTGTGAAACAACCATCAACTATAACCCCAAAAGAACTAGATTCCGTAAACAACATAGAGGAAGAATGAAGGGAATATCTTATCGAGGTAATCATATTTGTTTCGGTAAATATGCTCTTCAGGCACTTGAACCTGCTTGGATCACATCTAGACAAATCGAAGCAGGTCGACGAGCAATGACACGAAATGCACGCCGTGGTGGAAAAATATGGGTCCGTATATTTCCAGACAAACCGGTTACAGTAAGACCCGCTGAAACACGTATGGGTTCGGGAAAGGGATCCCCTGAATATTGGGTAGCTGTTGTTAAACCAGGTCGAATACTATACGAAATGGGTGGAGTAACCCAAAATATAGCTAGAAGGGCTATTTCAATAGCAGCATCCAAAATGCCTATACGAACTCAATTCATTATTTCGGGATAAAAATGTAGAACCAACAGAAATGAATCTTAGGGATGAAAGTTTCTTTTTTTGGACAAAAAATATTCCTTTTTTTCTTCATCCTTTGCATTGGAAGAATAGACTAAAAAATTGATATGATTCAACCTCAGACCCATTTAAATGTAGCAGATAACAGCGGGGCTCGAGAATTGATGTGTATTCGAATCATAGGAGCCAGCAATCGTCGATATGCTCATATTGGTGACGTTATTGTTGCTGTGATCAAAGAAGCAGTACCAAATATGCCCCTAGAAAAATCAGAAGTAGTCAGAGCTGTAATTGTTCGTACCTGTAAAGAACTTAAACGTGACAGCGGTATGATAATACGATATGATGACAATGCTGCAGTTGTGATTGATCAAGAAGGAAATCCAAAAGGAACTCGAATTTTTGGTGCGATCCCCCGGGAATTGAGACAATTCCATTTTACTAAAATTGTTTCATTAGCTCCCGAGATATTATAAAATGAGATCACTGATATGTTTCTAGTGGGGTATTTGAAAGAAATAGATTAAGAACTAGATTAATTAGTAGATTGTGTCTCACGCATATACCTTTAATAATTCATATTCATAAAACAAATAAGTAAAAAAAAAAAAAAGAAAAACATGTTGATTATATCAAATTTGGGGGCACCCATCATTTTAGTTCACCATGAGTAGGGACACTATTGCTGAGATAATAACCTCTATACGAAATGCTGATATGGATAGAAAAAGAGTGGTTCGCATCGCATCTACTAATATTACCGAAAATATTGTTAAAATACTTTTCCGAGAAGGTTTTATTGAAAACGTTAGAAAACATCGAGAAAAAAACAAATTTTTTTTGGTTTTAAACCTGCGGCATAGAAGGAATAGGAAAAGACCCTATAGAAATTTTTTAAATTTAAAACGAATCAGTCGACCCGGTCTACGAATCTATTCTAACTCTCAACTAATTCCTAGAATTTTAGGTGGGATGGGAATTGTAATTCTTTCTACTTCTCGAGGTATAATGACAGATCGAGAGGCTCGACTCGAAGGAATCGGCGGAGAAATTTTGTGTTATATATGGTAATCCTTTTAATATCCAAATTGGATCCGAAACTTATTCCTATTTCTAAAAAAACGAAAAGGGGCGAGTTGTCTAATATCGTTCTCCTCTATTAGTTGATACTTCAAGGAGGCTTTACCTAGAATGCAAGAACAAAAATGGATTTATGAAGGTTTAATTACTGAATCGCTTCCCAATGGTATGTTCCGGGTTCGCTTAGATAATGAAGATCTGGTTCTGGGTTATATTTCAGGAAAGATCCGGCGTAGTTTTATACGGATACTGCCAGGAGATAGAGTCAAAATTGAAGTAAGTCGTTATGATTCAACCAGAGGGCGTATAATTTATCGACTCCGCAAGAAGGATTGCAAGGATTAGGTGGTTTTTATTCAATATGATTCGAGATGCAAAATTTCAAGAAACTTATTTTCTTCCAAGAAGTAGATTCAGAATTAAGATTAAGGAATGACAAATATGAAAATAAGAGCTTCTGTTCGTAAAATTTGTGAAAAATGTCGCCTAATCCGTAGGCGGGGGCGCATTATAGTAATTTGTTCCAACCCGAGACATAAACAAAGACAAGGATAATCAGACACACTAAAGGACTCGATGTAAAAATACGGAATCTGTTTTGACATGAAATGGATATATCCATATATCTCTGACTCATATTTATGAGATGATAAAATATGGCAAAAGCTATACCGAGAATTGGTTCACGTAGAAATGGACGTATTGGTTCACGTAAGAGTGCACGTAGAATACCAAAGGGGGTTATTCATGTTCAAGCAAGTTTCAATAATACCATTGTCACGGTTACAGATGTACGGGGTCGGGTGGTTTCTTGGTCCTCGGCGGGTACTTGTGGATTCAAGGGTCCGAGAAAAGGGACACCCTTTGCCGCTCAAACTGCAGCAGCAAATGCTATTCGTACAGTAGTAGATCAAGGTATGCAACGAGCAGACGTCATGATAAAAGGTCCCGGTCGCGGTAGAGACGCAGCATTACGAGCTATTCGTAGAAGTGGTATACTATTAACTTTCGTGCGGGATGTAACCCCTATGCCACAT